TGTTATAAACTTTTTCCCTTCCTTAATAACAAATAACAGGATACGGATTAGCAAAAATGGTTGGGACAACAAATATCCATCTCATTTGTACTTTTGGTACCTATATAACCATCGAAGACTGTTGAAGTGATTAATTCCGCGAAATTAGGAGGCGTTGAGGACAAATAAATTGTTGGTGTTACCCTTTCATTTCTATTTAGATCTAGTATCTATTATCAATACGCTTAATGTTAAGAAAAGGTCCCTTACAGGAAGGTTGGCTAGAAATTTCTTGTAAAAACATTAGCCCCGCTCAGTTTATAATGAGAGAATATTTCAATCGTTTTTGATTCCCTGTATTATTTCTCATTATGCACATAAAATAAAGGAGGAGCCGTATGAGATAAAAATCTCACGTGTGGTTCTGGAACGGATATTTTTGGAATCGAATAATAAAGACCGTAACGGATGTCAGCGCAATCCGAAGGAAATTATGCGGAAGCTTTACAAAATTATTATGAAGCTATGCGACTAGAAATTGATCCCTATGATCGAAGTTATATACTCTATAACATAGGCCTTATCCACACAAGTAATGGGGAACACACAAAAGCTTTGGAATATAACTTTCGAGCACTCGAACGAAACCCATTTTTACCACAAGCTTTTAATAATATGGCCGTGATCTGTCATTACGTGCGACTATCTCCACTATAGAAAAAAATAGTAAAAAAATCGGATAGTAAATACTAGAAACAAAACAAATTATAGGCTTTCTACATATGTATCGTCCAAAAAACGATTTTTATCAGCTGTAGCAAATAAAAAAATTTCATAGAAATCGAATTATGAAGACATAGATATGCCTCTTTATTCTATGGATAGTGGTAAAGGATCTAATTGATAGACAAAGCGCCATAAAGATAAATTAGTAGGTTTTGAGCTAATTATAGAAATATAAATATAATAAAAACTGCTTACTTAATATCATGATATGAGATAATAGTTAGGAATCGACTTATGTAATAAAGTCAATCCAATAAGGGTATTGAGCAGCGGCGTAGGATCTGATCCCAAAGAAAGGAAGTCTTTCTTATGTTATAAAGGAAAGTCTTTTTCAAAGATTCTATATAAATTTATATGTGAAACCGGGATAGTTACCTTTATTAAAATTCTAAAGAGAGATGCCTCTACTTTATACTTTAGTGGGGGTGGGATAAAAGATAAAACTTATGATCAAAATAAAAATTAAAGTTTTAAACTTATGGATTTAGTCTCTTTTGGTTAACCCAAGAAAAAAGTGGGATAGATCTATGATAAATCGCATTTTATTTTAGTTAGAGACGGTAGATTAATATATTACTTAAAGGATGGATTAAAATGAAATATGGGACAATTGACCGACGAGCCGTATGAGTTGAAAATCTCATGTACGGTTCTAAGGGAAGGAATTAACTCACCTATTTCGACCGGGGAGAACAGGCCATTCGGCAGGGGGATTCTGAAATTGCAGAGGCTTGGTTCAATCAAGCCACTGAATATTGGAAACAAGCGATAGCGCTTACTCCAGGTAATTATATTGAGGCGCATAATTGGTTGAAGATCACGAGGCGTTTCGAATAAAAGAATGCTTTTGAACCCATATAGTCAAAGAGTAAAAGAAATAGAATATAACGAATAAAATAGATCATTCTTCTGCGAAGGGCCAATCAAAGAATTTGATTATATCCCTTCTAATTCTAAATTACATTTCGTAAAAATAAACGATACACAGATAGAGTACAGAATATTTAATTATTTAATATTTTTTTAATATGAATAGAACAAACAAAAAAAGTTTTTGCATCAATCCGAAAGGAAAGGGTTTTATTAAATTAAACAGGAACTGGGTCCGTTAGGCGCCGTATAGCTATGTCATACTAGATTCGAACACTTGCCCTGAATACACTTCCGGATCATAATTGGTATAGTGAATAACTAAAGATAAAAATATAAAAATGGAGATAGAAGGTAAATAAACTAATTCGAAATATCGATTAAGGGTTTACTAATTACTTGATTACTTAACTGTTGGCAAGTCTCTTTATATGTTATGTGTTGTACGGAAAGAGGAGGACTCAATGATTATTCGTTCGCCGGAACCAGAAGTTAAAATTTTGGTAGATAGGGATCCCATCAAAACTTCTTTCGAGGAATGGGCCAGACCCGGCCATTTTTCAAGAACAATAGCTAAAGGACCAGATACTACTACTTGGATCTGGAACCTACATGCTGATGCTCACGATTTCGATAGCCATACCAGTGATTTAGAAGAGATCTCTCGAAAAATATTTAGTGCCCATTTCGGTCAACTCTCCACCATATTTTTTTGGATTAGTGGCATGTATTTCCACGGCGCTCGTTTTTCAAATTATGAAGCATGGCTAAGCGATCCTACTCACATTGGGCCTAGTGCCCAGGTGGTTTGGCCAATAGTGGGCCAAGAAATATTGAATGGAGATGCGGGGGGGGGGTTTCGAGG